CCGGTGATATTTTAGTAGGTAAATTAACGCCTCAACCATCAAACGAATCCTCGTATGCCCCAGAGGATAGATTATTACGAGCCATACTTGGCATTCAGGTATCCACTGCAAAAGAAACTTCTCTAAAACTACCTATAGGTGGAAGGGGCCGAGTTATTGATGTGAGATGGATCCAGAAAAAAGGGGGTTCCAGTTATAATCCAGAAAGAATTCGTGTATATATTTCACAGAAACGTGAAATCAAAGTGGGCGATAAAGTAGCTGGAAGACATGGGAATAAAGGTATTATTTCGAAAATTTTGTCTAGACAAGATATGCCCTACTTGCAAGACGGAACACCTGTTGATATGGTCTTCAACCCATTAGGGGTACCCTCACGAATGAATGTGGGGCAGATATTTGAATGTTCGCTCGGGTTAGCGGGGGATCTGCTAAAGAGACATTATAGAATAGCACCTTTTGATGAGAGATATGAGCAAGAGGCTTCAAGAAAACTAGTCTTTTCTGAATTATATGAAGCCAGTAAGCAAACAAAAAATCCATGGGTATTTGAACCCGAGTATCCCGGAAAAAGCAGAATATTTGATGGAAGAACAGGAGATCCTTTTGAACAACCTGTTCTAATAGGCAAGTCCTATATCCTAAAATTAATTCATCAAGTTGATGATAAAATCCATGGGCGTTCGAGTGGACATTACGCACTTGTTACACAACAACCCCTTAGAGGAAGGGCCAAGCAAGGGGGACAACGAGTAGGGGAAATGGAAGTTTGGGCTCTAGAGGGGTTTGGTGTTGCTCATATTTTACAAGAGATGCTTACTTATAAATCTGATCATATTAGAGCTCGTCAAGAATTACTTGGTGCTACGATCATTGGAGGAATAGTACCTAACCCTGAGGATGCTCCAGAATCTTTTCGATTGCTCGTTCGAGAACTACGATCTTTGGCTCTAGAACTGAATCATTTCCTTGTATCTGAGAAGAACTTCCAGATTAATAGGAAGGAAGTTTGATCTGAATGAATCAGAATTTGTATTCTATGATCGACCGATATAAACATCAACAACTCCGAATTGGATCAGTGTCTCCTCAACAAATAAAGGCTTGGGCCAAAAAAATCCTACCCAATGGAGAGATAGTTGGAGAGGTGACAAAACCCTATACTTTTCATTATAAAACCAATAAACCGGAAAAAGATGGATTGTTTTGTGAAAGAATCTCTGGACCCATAAAAAGTGGAATTTGTGCTTGTGGAAATTCTCGAGTGATTGGAGCTGAAAAAGAGGACCCGAAATTTTGTGAAGAATGCGGGGTGGAATTTGTTGATTCTCGGATACGAAGATATCAAATGGGATACATCAAACTCGCATGTCCAGTAACTCACGTGTGGTATTTAAAACGCCTTCCGAGTTATATCGCGAATCTTTTAGATAAGCCCCTTAAGGAATTAGAAGGCCTAGTATACTGCGATGTGTGATTTGATTGAAATTTGCATTTTACAGATTCAGACTAATAAACTGTCATCCCATTCAATCTGATTGGGATGCCCCCGACTCTGACATGTGTCTTGGAAGGAGTAACATGAAGCTCAGAATTATGGGTGTATTCAATACTCTAAATGAAAGGGGAGTTGATCCATGGTCGATCCCATAACAGATAAATGGGAATTGCTAGTTATACCTCGTGAAAAAAAAATTTTTCGTGGAATTAGCCATTCCATTTCTTTTAGAGAGAGATTCCGTTCAAGCAAGCAAATAGGGCATGGTTACAGAAGTCTATCTATCGCATATATGCTTCAAGAGACATCATGACATAACCGTCGAGGTGAGTAGGGACCTAAAAGATCGAATGGAACGAAACAATATATAGACAAGTAAATCCCTTACGAGTCCAAAAGTATTCCTTTAAGGGGGGATTCGTCATTTGAAGGGAAGCAGACTACTCAAGAATTTCACATTTCAATTTTGTCGTAAATAAGTCATTCAGAAAGTCAAAAGAAAAATGAAAGGTTGATCCTTACTGGAAACTTGAGTAAGGAGTAGTTCTTTGTAGGGTTTTCTTTTTTTTCTCGAACAAAGTAAAAAAATAAAGAACTCCCTTCTTTATTTGATGTAACTACTTGAGCCGGATGAGAGGAAACCTTCACGTCCGATTTTGAAGGGGGGAATTCAATATAAACCTATCTCAATTTTTCTTTTGCTAGGCCCATAGCGAAAAAACCTACTTTCTTACGATTACGAGGTTTATTCGAGTATGAAATCCAATCCTGGAAATACAGCATCCCGCTTTTTTTTACTACCCAGGGCTTTGAGACATTTCGAAATCGGGAAATCTCTACAGGAGCAGGTGCTATCAGAGAACAATTAGCCGATTTGGATTTGCGAATTATTATAGATAATTCATTGGTAGAATGGAAGGAATTAGGAGAGGAAGAGTCCGCTGGAAACGAATGGGAAGATAGAAAAATTCGAAGAAGAAAGGATTTTTTGGTTAGACGTAT